TTAGGGGTTCTTTATTATACACCACATTTTGATTCCGCCAATTGAACACAATCAAGTCTAGATGATACAACGAAAAAAAGAAGATGGGTAGAAAAACTTATTAGATACCATTGACTCTGGTATCTAATAAGTTCTACCTACTATTGGATTTGAACCAATGACTCCCGCCGTATGAAAGCAATACTCTAACCACTGAGTTAAGTAGGTTATTTATCATCACAAAAAAAGGACCCATCGCCTCGGGGATTATAGGTGGAATATTATTTCTAAGCAATACCCATCCGCTAACAGTAAACGGATCAGAGAACTATCATGTGGGATCCTATCTTGACAAGAAATTATCTATATGTTAAGATATCTATGACAAGGGCTATAGCTCAGTTAGGTAGAGCACCTCGTTTACACGTGCGCCAATGCTTTTCAAGGGAGCCCATTATGCAATGATCTTATTGAGAAATCGATGTCTTACTCCATAGATTCGAGGGAACAAGAGAACAATAGCCTGACAAATATTTGGTTCGGTTCAATTTGAGTGCGAATTCAAGTGCCAAATCAAATAGAACCCGCCATTGATTTGCTAATTGATAAGGTAAATACCCAGTCCATTCAATGCCAGGCTTAATGAGTATAAGGGACTCAAAAGAACCTCTTTTCGTCCTATGAACTTTAAGGTGTATGAAGTCTCATATTTGACTCTTGCAGCGGAGCGATAGAGATTCCATTTAACTTAGGTTGATCTAGGCCGGAGGCAGACCTAAGTCAAGGTAACCCTTCTTTGAAACACTTTGGTATTGCTCCTAGATCAGAATACAAATGATGAATCACAGAGCACATGGAGCCATCTTATTATCTTCCTGTAAAGAAAAAATATGGTGGACTAACTGATCTTTACATCAATCAGTTGATGAAAGAGCCCAATGCAACAAAATGCATGTTGGGTCTTTGAAACAGTTCGAATCATTTCGATAATAATCAGTTTGATCTGTTTTACCGAGAAGGTCTACGGTTCGAGTCCGTATAGCCCTAACACATTCCATTTTTTTATAGACATTCCATTTTAGTTTAGTATAGTTTTCATTTCCTCATTAGTACTTGTTTATGGATTAACCGGTTCCTTTGTTCATAGAAATGAAAGCATTACCATATGCTCATGTGAATACATAGGGACAGGAAAATAAAAACAATAATTCATTCCAATGGATGAATTACATATGACTTTTTTCTTGTCCATGATCAAAGAGTTACTGATATACTTTTGTTTTTGTTTTAGTATACCCAATCTCAGTCAATTTATGAAGTGAAAATCATGACAGGATCCTGTCTAAAAACTTCATCCCGACCCAACTAAATCGAATCCTAAGTTACACGGATCTAGTACCTATTCTTTTCTTGGACTTGTATTTGTGGAAGTCCCCCGACTTCGACTAATTGCTTTTTGGCCGAACAACAACCCAACTTGGTTGTTTCAAATATAATGCAGAGATAATGAATTGGTCCTTAATGTATCGACGTTCCTTCTTCTATATTCTATGAGTTGGGTTGGTTTGTGGATTTGGTCTCTCGAATTGTTCGAGAATGTGTGATTCTTTCTATTAGAAGTATCTTATGTAGATCATTTATGATTCCACAGATTCTATCACTCTGCGCTATCTTTCATTGTGTAGTGTAAGTTTGCTCCAAAACAAACTCCCTTTTTGTAGCAAAACCTAACCCATCGGTTGGTCTTACTAAGTTTTATTGCCGTAACAAGTATTTTTGTTCATCCCCAATCGCGGTCTTTCTTTAGTACTCGATTCTTTTTCTTTCTGAGAGGGTCCGAGGCGGGGGTATAGTACAGATTCTAAGTTTCCAATTTTTTGGTTTTGGTATAGAAAGATATGAGTTGTTATATGTAAAGGTTCCTAGCAACTCAACGGATTGAATCAAATCAATAAAGTAAGGAAAATAGAAATGAAATCTAGGACAAGGAAAGGGGATAAAATATAATCGTTCGATGTATTAGATTATGTTTACGTATTCCTATCGAATCAATAGAAGCAATGATTCTCCACCTGGATTTTAATGAAAAGAATACTTCGAGTAGAATATGCTAGAAATCCCTAGCCGTTTTACCCATATGACTACTTAAATTTTTTCGTTTTGATTTGAAAAAAAAAAAGTGAAATAATATAATTTCAATTATATTATATATAAAATGAACTATAAAAACATAGTTATACTAAATACGTACGATATTATACGTACGATATTAATAGTTATACTAATACGATTACGTGCGATTACGATATTATTAGTATTATTTATTAGTATTATACTATTTTTAGTATTTGTATTTAATTGCTTTTTTAGGGAGAAACCGAGACAAAGTAAGAGAGTTTGTGTAAGAGCATCCTATATCTACACCATATCTAAATGGAATCGAAATACAAAATAAATGTAAGTGGGGTTCCGTTGTATGAATCTTTAAACAAGACATGCCCCGTAGCAAACAAACTCTAAA